ATCTATGTCAGCCTTTCACTATCTTAATAGATTCAAAACAACGCACTTTCTAGATGATCCCTCTAGACACGAGAGAGAGGGGTTTTAATAATCTTTCTAGTTACTTCGTTCTCTATTTCGATTTGAGAGAATCCTTAGGAAAAGCTTTTTGTTTCTACCGAGCTAAAACAAAAAACATCGATACCTATAATAAACCAAAGTCGTCGTTTAATACTTATTTTGCTTCAATCTCGACTATACAAAACAAACAAAAATTGAAGGTTTAGTTACGATTAGAAATACACTTTTCCGTCTTTTCTTTAGCATGTCCATAGATCCTTTCCTCATATTCATTCAATTGGGAAGTCTTGATCCAATTAAAAAAAATTATGTTTCGTAATCTCATAATCCAATTTTTTGATTTCTAATTAACTTTTGGATACAAATTACGAGAATATATATTCTTCCTCTAATTTTTTATTGAGAGGTAAAAGATTGAATCCTTGTAAGAAATAAAGTTTTTGATCGGAATATGTGCCGAGGGATCCCTTAACTATTATATTAGGATTAATAGAACGAATCGCACTTTTACCACTAAACTATACCCGCTATGATGCGATTATTGTATATAAATGAACCTTTTGTCGAGATAAGAGAATCGGGCAGAATTAAGATTAAGATAGAATTAGAAAAAAATCATGAAAATTAGAATTAGAGTGTTGACGTATTGTATTTCTTCATCGGACTTAATGAGAAAAGAAGAATTGTTGATTGTATATTATTTGATCCTATATCCTAGGAATGTAAATCGTCCTGCTTCTGATTGTCGTTGTTTCAATAACAACTATTTTTGTTTTCGAATCAAATAAGTCATGTTATCTACTATGATTTGTTGGAATAAAAAATGGCCCATGATCCGGGCTCGGTCATGAAAATAAAAGGGGACCCCCTCCTTGGAACAAAATAAAAAAAAAAAAAAAAGGGTAGTTTATTTTTGATTTTTTATTTTATAATTTTTTATTGTATTTTTTTATTTATAATCTTTTATAAATTTTTCATAAATCTTTTTTAAATCAAAGAAAAAAACTCAAATAAATTTTTTTTATTTGAGTTTTGTTATATCAATCAATATTTTATTTATATATTGATTGATATATTTAAATTGCTTGATATATATTAGAATTGATTGATATATATTAGATTTTTTGATTGGAAGATTGAGTTTAAGATACTTTTTGAAAGCCCTTAATTTATCTACTTTATTTACTTTAATCTAAATAAAATGATTTTAATCTAAATGAAATTGGAAGAATTGCTGATGAAAGTTTTATAGATTTCTAGTTTTATTATTTTTTATTATATATTAATTAGATTATATATTAATTAGTATATTAATTAGTATATATTAATTATTAATTAGTATATATTAATACTTATTTGATATTATCTATTTATACTCCTAATACTTATATATTAAGTATATTAATCCTCTTAAGGATTATATATTAGGAGAATATATTAATTCTCTTTATATTAATTCTCTTACTTTATATTAATATTCTCTTACTTTATATTAATTCTCTTAATACTTCAATTATATTCATTAATACTAAAAGCCACTAAAATCCTATTTTAATATTTAATATTAAAATTTTTCTGATATTTATATATTAGAATATAATAAAACTTAATATAATAAAAATAAAAATTAATATAATAAAAAAGCCATTTATTATTATTAATATATATTACCTATTTGTTTAATAAACTAGACTAATATTATATAGTTATATATATATAATATATATAATATATAGAAAGATATAGATATATAAAGGTATATTATTTGCATATAGAATTTATACATATAAAATAAATATACAATATAATTCTATATTTATATTATTTATATATAGTATTATTTATTATAGTATTATTTATATATAGAATTCTATATATAACTATATATACTATTAATATTAAATATATACTATTAATATTAAATTAATTTAGAATTATTTAGAACTATTGAAACTAATTAGTAATTAAAAAGAATTATAATTAAGATAAATTATAATTAAGATAATTAAGAATAATTACGAATTAGGAAAGTAATAAAGAGAGATAAAAAAGAGAAATGGAAAAAAAGGCTTTTTTTTGAGCCTCACTTGTTGTGTAATATAAGATAGTAATTACCAATTTAAAATTGGGAGAGATGGCTGAGTGGACTAAAGCGTCGGATTGCTAATCCGTTGTACGAGTTATTTGTACCGAGGGTTCGAATCCCTCTCTTTCCGGTTCTGTTGATAACTTGGTATTTTTTTTTTATCTTTTTATCTGTCAAATTTATCGAATCTTTTTTTCTTTTGTTTTAGTTACTTTTGTTTTAGTTACTTTTGTTTTATTTAATTTATATAGTTAAAGATGTAGAATAAAGAAAATGTTCAAAACATTTAAAAATCAAGAAAGGAAAAATGATTATGTTTTATTCTTCACGTCCCGGATTGCGCCCCGGATCATTAGATAAAAATCCGAAGATGAAGAGAGAAACAAAGAATATCACTACTGTATAAACAAAGAGTTTGAGAGTAAGCATTATACAATCTCCAAGATCTTTTTTTGGTTTGGAAAAAGAAAAAAGAAAATAGATTCTTTCTTTTTATACCACATATACTATTTTGACATCAAGAAACAAAAAGAAACAAAGCGGTTTCTAGAAATCGAAAAAAAAATTGTATAAATTCATTTGTAATAAGAGTACAATCTTTCGTTGCCAAAAATTTTCTTTCATATCCACAATTATAAATTATAATTATATAGTGCGGGGGACTCTAATAGGATTTCTTTCAATAGAATGAAAAAAAATTCCAAAATGGAGGAATCGAGATTTCTCGCGTCTATACAATAACTTCAATGTTTAAATTGAGGACTTATACTATAAGACTTATTTGATCTTATTAATTACTAATTGCTATAAGTTTTTTTTTATCGAATAAATCGTGAATTCTTTTAGGCTAGTATTAAAGAAAGATCTCATCGAAAACTTACAGCAGCTTGCCAAACAAAGGCTAATAGAAAAAAAAGCACAGGGATTACTGGCATAATATCTACGATTGGGTTCAAAAAAGCGTAGGCTTCGGGCAATTTTGTGAAGAAAAAACTGCTTGAATAAAGGGCAGAATTAAGACAGATACAAATCAAACTAAAAAGATTAAGCATAACAAAGATTTTGTTAAAGATTTTGTTCTTGAAAATAATTCTATTTTGACTGAGTTATAAATATATTTTATAAATATATTATTGATATAAAAAAAAAATTAAATATATTATTTATATAAAATAAAAAATAAGGTAGACCAAAAAACGTTCTTTAAACTTCAACTCACCTAATCAAAAATCCTTGAATTCTCTGAAATCAAAAAAAAAGAAAAAAAAAGAATAAGAATAGACGAAATCATATTTTCATACAATATCATAATCATATTTTCATACAATATCATAATTGAATTATATATTATAATCAATCAATTCAGTTTAAAGTTTAATTTTATATCTACATATATTAAAATCCGAACAACAAGCTAATCTTAATTTATTTAATAGATACTTGGGCGAGAATTGACGAAGAACCCATACTACTATTACTTTTTATGAGTGTTGAATAGAAATATAAATGGGGCGTGGCCAAGTGGTAAGGCAACGGGTTTTGGTCCCGCTATTCGGAGGTTCGAATCCTTCCGTCCCAGAGCATACCTATATTCATATATTAATATTCATATATTAAAATGAAAATACAATAACGATTGCCTTTTTGAACAATTTTCTATTTAGGAGGATAATAAATTCAATTTTTGTTTCTTATTTTTAATGACTTTTTTCGCAATCATATCTTTTTCAAAAAAATTATCATGTTGAAATAATACGAAAATTAATTGAATTCCTTTTTTATCATAGAATGCTTTGTTTTATAACTTATAACGACAAAAATATTTTTTTTTCTATTAGTGATAGAAATTAATTTTATAGAAATTAATATAAGATGGATAGAAAAAATCAAGTGAATAAATGAAATAATTCGATCTCGAAATAGAAAAATTTGACATTACTTTTAATTTCAAATTTGACATTACTTTTAATTTCAATGAGTTGTTTTTCATTGGAAATTCTATTAACGAATAAGGGAGATTAGACTTTTTGAGTCTATTTAATTAATATTGATTTATATTGATTGAATAAACCCGAGAATTTTTTCCTAGCTTCCTTTCCTTTCTTCTACCCATAGTTTTCTTGTATTTATGTGAATATTATCTATGTAATACTAATTTAATTCATTCAATACAAATCCTTACTTTCTTTTTATTTTTTTTTTATTATTTAATATAGTTTATATAGTTTAAAGTGAATTTTTGTGGTTAAATTGAATTGAATTAATTCTTTTGTTTTTTTCATTGTGTATATTTTTAACGCATTCGCATTCATATTGACAACAATGTATCAAATAAATATAATCCGATCTGGATAATTGTATCTTGTCTGTAGATCTATTTCATTTTTCTCTGTTCCATGAGTTTGATTTTTTTATTCATTCAAATAATGGGTTTGTTGGATGTGCTGTGATACAAAAATATTTTTTTGATTCAAAAAAAAAAGAAAAAATTTATATTTTATATTTATAAAAATTTTATATTTATAAAAAATGTTATAAATTATAAAAAAGTATTGTTCTAATTGTTATTTCTAATTGTTATATAAGTTATAGAAACTAAAATATATTAAATAAGTAATATAAATATGTAAATAAAAATATTTAAATATATATAAATATCTTTATAATATATAAATATCTTTATAAATATTTTTATTTAAATATTTTTATTTATACTTTTATTTTACTTATTTTACTTATTTTATTTTACTTTTATTTTACTTATTTTATTTTACTTTTATTTTCTTTTTTATATTTGAGTTGAGATTTTTTTGAGAATTTCTTTGATTTTCATCTGATCTTTTTTTTTTATGTTCAGAATCCATTATAAATTATTTCATTTCTTGGTTCTTTCTTTCTAATTTAATGTTTTGATTGTGTCATACGATTCAATCTCTTTATTTATTTATTTTTATTCTGATTGTATCTACATAACCTAATTTATAACCTAATTTTTTTAGTTCTTTTGTTTGGGGGTTGCTAACTCAACGGTAGAGTACTCGGCTTTTAAGTGCGACTAACATCTTTTACGCATTTGTATGAATAAAGAGATTCGTCCATACCATCGGTATAGTTTGTAAGACCACGACTGATCTTGAAAGGAATGAATGGAAAAAACAGCATGTCGTATCAATGTCGAATTCTGAGAATATTTCATTTTTAATTTTTACTGGATCAGTTACTAACCTTGTTGGCATTCTTGGTGCGGAACATTCAAAAATGAATTGAAGATTGGGTCGAGTGGAATAAATGGATAGAGCCCCACGGCTCCAATTATAGGGAAACAAAAAAGTTACGAGCTTCCGTTCTTAATTGGAACGATTATCCGATTTAATTAGACGTTAAAAATATATTAGTGCCTGATGCGGGAAAGGTTTTTCCATGAGCAGATTTTCTATTTTTTGAATGAGCCCTAACTATTCGTTATTCTTCACTATGCGCGGGAGATGAATGTGTAAAAGAAAGAGTATAGTGATAAAGAATTTTTTTTTTAAACAAAAATCACAAGAGCGATTGACTTGAAAAAGTAAAGGATTTCTAACCATCTTCTTATTTTATTCTATAATGAACATAAAGTAATTATATGGAAAAATAAGGGATAGAGAGTCTGTATATGAGTTTATCTGTTTCCGAAGTATCTATTCTTTTTTTATTATACTCCTTTGTTTTTATTCTATCGCACTATGTATCATTTATTTAATAATAATAAACCCCAAAATCCTCTATCTTTGCTTCAATCAAATCTAAGTTTAAAATGAAAATGGAAGGATATCAAAGATATTTAGAACTAGATAGATCTCGAAAAAATGATTTCCTATACCCACTTATCTTTCGGGAATATATTTATACACTTTCTCATGATCATGGTTTAAATAAATCTATTTTGTTGGAAAATGAAGGTCATAACAATAAATCTAGTTTAGTAATTATAAAACATTTAATTACTCGAATATATCAACGGAATCATTTAATTATTTCTGCAAATGATTCTAACCAAAATCCATTTCTTAGGTACAATAAGAATTTATATTTGCAAATGATATCAGAGGGGTTTGCAGTCGTTGTGGAAATGCCATTTTGCCTACAATTAGTATCTTCTGTAGAAGAGTCAGAAATAGTCAAATCTCATAATTTACGATCAATTCATTCACTATTTCCTTTTTTAGAGGACAAATTTCCACATTTAAATTCTGTATCAGATGTATTAGTACCTTATCCTATCCATTTAGAAAAATTGGTTCAAACCCTTCGATACTGGGTAAAAGATCCCTCTTCTTTGCATTTATTCCGACTCGTTGTTCATGAGGAGTGGAATTGGACCAGTCTTATTATTCCAAAGAAATCTATTTCCATTTTTACAAAAAGGAATCCAAGATTCTTCTTCTTCCTATATAATATTCATGTATATGAATACGAATCCATCTTTTTTTTTCTCCGTAACCAATCCTTTTATTTACGATCAACATTTTCTTGGGTACTTCTTGAGCGAATAAATTTCTACGGAAAATTAGAACAGTTTACAGACGTCTTTGCTAATGATTTTCAGTCCGTCCTATGTTTGTTCAAGGATCCTTTCATGCATTATGTTAGATATCAAGGAAAATTCATTTTGGCTTCAAAGTATACGCCTCTTCTGATGAAAAAATGGAAGTATTACTTTGTCAATTTATGTCAATGTCATTTTTATGTGTGGTTTCAACCGGAAAAGATCTATATAAACCTCTTATCCAAGCACTCTCTAGACTTTTTGGGTTATCTTTCAAGTATACGACTAAATCCTTCAGTGGTACGGAGTCAAATGTTAGAAAATTCATTTATAATAGATAATGCTATGAAAAAACTCGATACAATAGTTCCAATTATTCCTTTGATTGGATCATTGACACAAACGAACTTTTGTAACGAAATAGGATATCCTGTTAGTAACCCGACCCGGGCGGCTAATTCATCGGATTCTGATATTATCGCCCGATTTCTGCGTCTATGCAGAAATCTTTTTCATTATTATAGTGGATCCTCAAAAAAAAAGAGTTTGTATCGAATAAAATATATACTTCGACTTTCGTGTGTTAAAACTTTGGCTTGTAAACACAAAAGTACTCTACGCTTTTTTTTGAAAAGGTTAGGTTCGAAATTTTTGGAAGAATTTTTGACGGAAGAAGCGCGGGTTCTTTCTTTGATCTTTCCAAGAGTTTCTTCTATTTCACGAACGTTATATCGAGGGAAGGTTTGGTATTTGGATATTATTTGTATCAATGATCCGAGCAATCATAAATAATTGGTTATGAAAATGAAAATATAGAAATCGAAATTTT